ATAAAAGAGATATATATATATTTTAATTTCATTTTTTTATTTTTATTAATAACTAAAAAATAGACTAGATAGATAGTTATCTAGATATATCAGATCTTAAATAAAAATATAAGATAAAAGTTTCTATTTTTATTCTTGGCTTGTATCCATAATGAATCCTATGGATCGTTAGGATTGGTGTATTCTTTTCTATTCCGTAGTTTCGTTTCGGATCATAGATCAAGCTAAATATCATAACTTTTGTTACCCATCCTGTCTGTATATTGCCTTTTTTCCTTTCGTGTTGGAATAGATAATAAAATTAAAAATTAAATAATCTATTTAATTAATAATATATAAATATAATATTAAGATTAAGATAACATTAAGATAAGATTAAGTTAAGATTTCATTTTAAAATTTTCGTTCGTTTTGCTTGTTTTCTCAATTGTATTCTTTTGTATTCGTTTTTCAACACTCATATTGACAACAGCGTAGCAAACAAATATAATCCGAACATGAATAAATCGATCGATTTATTTACGTTACCGTTCCGTAGGCTTTTTTATTGCGATTGAATATACACATCCTATTTTATTTATTAATTTTATTAGGGTTGCTAACTCAATGGTAGAGTACTCGGCTTTTAAGTGCGACTTAATTTTTTACACATTTCTATGAAGCAATTAGTTCGTCCATACCATCGGTAGAGTTTGTAAGACCCACGACTGATCCAGAAAGGAATGAATGGAAAAAGCAGCATGTCGTATCAATACAATGGCAAATTAAAAAAAAATATTTCATTCTTATTGGATCATTGGATCCGGCCAAAATTTTTGTTTGAATTCTTGGATCGAAAGAAAAAATGCAGTTGGGTTGAATTAATAAAGGGATAGAGCTTGGCGGCTCCAATTATAGGGAAACAAAAAGCAACGAGCTTTCGTTTTTAATTTGAATGATTACCCCATCTAATTGTATGTTAAAAATCGATTAGTGCTTGATGTGGGAAAAGCTTTTGCCATGAATAGATTATTGATTGATTTTTGTGATGAGTCCTAACTATTAGCTATTCTCCATTATGGGATGGCGATAAATGTGTAGAAGAAAGAGTATATTGATAAGGATATTTTTTTTCCAAAATCAAAAGAGCGATACATGATAGGCTGAGAAAATAAAGGATTTCTAACTAGCTTGTTATCCTAGAACATTAGAACAATTAGATGGAAAAGGCGAGGAGAGAGAGTCCGTTGATGAGTTTTACTTGTTTTCTAGGTATCTATTCATATTCGGTTTTTTAGTTTTATTCTAATTAGAATATATGATACCCTGTTTTGACTGTATTGCACTATGTATCATTTGAGAATTAATGACTCCCCGATCCTTTGATCAAATTGAATTTCAAAAAATGGAGGAATATCAAGTAGATTTAGAACTAGATATATCTCGCCAACAGGACTTCCTATACCCACTTATTTTTCGTGAGTATATTTATGGACTCGCTTATGGTCATGATTTTAATGGATCCATTTTTGCGGAAAATGTAGATTATGACAATAAATCTAGTTTACTAATTGTAAAACGTTTAATTAATCGAATGTATCAACAGAATCATTTGATTATTTCTGCTAATGATTCTAAAAAAAATCAATTTTGGGGTTATAACAAGAATTTGTATTCTCAAATAATATCAGAAGGTTTTGCCATCGTTGTGGAAATTCCATTTTCCCTACAATTAAGCTCTTCCCTAGAGGGGGCAGAAATCATAAAATATTATAATAATTTGCGATCAATTCATTCCATTTTTCCGTTTTTCGAGGATAAATTTACATATTTAAATTATGTGTCAGATGTACGAATACCCTATCCTATCCATCTGGAAATCTTGGTTCAAACCTTTCGATACTGGGTGAAAGATGCCCCTTTCTTTCATTTATTAAGGTTGTTTCTTTATGAGTATTGTAGTTGGAATAGTCTTATTACTCCAAAAAAATCGATTTCTACTTTTTCAAAAAGTAATCCAAGATTTTTCTTGTTCCTATATAATTTTTATGTATGTGAATACGAATCTATCTTCCTTTTTCTACGTAACAAATCCTCTCATTTACGATTAACATCTTTTAGTGTTTTTTTTGAGCGAATCTATTTCTATGCAAAAATAGAAGATTTTGTAGAAGTCTTTGCTAAGGATTTTTCGTCTACCTTATCATTTTTCACAGATCCTTTCATTCATTATGTTAGATATCAAGGAAAATCCATTTTGGCTTCAAAGAACGCGCCCCATTTGATGAATAAATGGAAATACTATTTTATCCATTTATGGCAATGTCATTTTGATGTTTGGTCTCAACCAGGAACGATCCAAATAAACCCATTCTCCGAACACTCATTTCACCTTTTGGGCTATTTTTCAAATGTGCGGTTAAAACTTTCAGCAGTACGGAGTCAAATGTTGGAAAATTCATTTCTAATAGAAATTGTTATGAAAAAGCTTGATACAATAGTTCCAATTATTCTTCTAATT